CCAAATGAAACAACCCACGATTTTAGTACCTGCTCTCCAATCCCAGTGGTTAATGATGCATGTAAGTATGATGATATTGGCTTATGCAGCCCTTTTATGTGGATCATTATTATCAGTAGCTCTTCTAGTCATTACATTTCAAAACACTATAAGTCCCTTTGGTAAAAGAAAACTTTTATTAAACGAGTCTTTGTTCTTTGGGAAGATCCAATCCACGAATGAAGAAAACAAGATTTTACAAGGCACCTATCTCTTTTCTCTTAGGAATTATTATAGGTCCCAGTTAATTGAACAATTAGATCATTGGAGTTCACGTGTTATTAGTCTAGGATTTGTCTTTTTAACCATAGGTATTCTTTCAGGAGCAGTATGGGCTAATGAAGCGTGGGGATCATATTGGAATTGGGACCCAAAGGAAACGTGGGCATTCATTACTTGGACCATATTCGCGATTTATTTGCATATTAAAACAAATATAAATTTGAAAAGTGAAAATTCTGCAATTGTGGCTTCTATAGGATTTCTTATAATTTGGATATGCTATTTTGGGGTCAATCTATTAGGAATAGGATTACATAGTTATGGTTCATTTATATTAAAAAATTGAATTGAAGAAAGGACCTAACCTGACGAATACAACCACAGAACAGGGTATATCCCATATACATATAAAAAGAAGCAGGCCTCGTCGAGAACCATTTCAATCAAGTAGTATAGTGATTCAAATGGTTCTCACAAACGTCAAACTATCCGATTAAAATTCCAATTCGTTTTTTTAATTAAAACTATCTATAAAAAAAATTCGATAGGATAGCTTGTACCTTCTCAACCGATAATGAGAGAACGAAGTCGGGGTAAATGCCAATACCTATTACTGGTAGAAAGATAGCGAGTGAAACAAATAACTCTCTCGGACCAGAATCAAAAAAAGAAGAGTTTGCACTATTTAATAACTTGTATCCATAGAACATTTGGCGTAACATAGATAATAAATAAATAGGAGTTAATATCATTCCAATTGCCATGCCAAAAGTAATTAGGACTTTTGACATTAAAAAAAATTTTTGACTGGTAATTATTCCAAAAAAGACTATTAATTCGGCAAAAAAACCACTCATGCCCGGTAACGCAAGGGAAGCCATAGAAAAAGTACTGAAGAGTGTGAATATTTTTGGCATTGAAACGGCTATTCCGCCAATTTCGTCGAGATAAACAAGACGTATTCTATCATAACTAGTTCCTGCTAGAAAAAAAAGCGCAGCACCAATAAATCCATGAGAGATTATTTGTAAAATGGCCCCGTTGAATCCCGTATCAGTTATAGAACTAATTCCGATAATTATGAAACCCATATGAGATACAGAGGAATATGCTATTCTCTTTTTTAAATTACGTTGCCCCAGAGATGCTGAAGCTGCATAGATTATTTGTATTGTGCCTACTATCACCAACCAAGGAGAAAATATAGAATGAGCGTGAGGTAATAATTCCATATTGATCCGAACCAATCCATATGCTCCCATTTTTAATAGTATTCCGGCTAAAAGCATACAAGTACTGTAATGTGCTTCTCCATGGGTATCTGGTAACCATGTATGTAGAGGTATAATCGGCGATTTGACAGCAAAAGCAATAAGAAATCCAATATAGAATATTATTTCTAATCCCACAGGATACGATTGATTAGCTAACGTTTCAAAATTTAATGTTGGTTCAGTAGAACCATATAACCCAATACCCAGAACTCCCATTAACAGAAAAATGGAACCCCCTGCAGTGTACAAAATAAACTTTGTAGCTGAGTATAGACGTTTCTTTCCTCCCCATATGGATAAAAGTAGATAAACGGGAATTAATTCTAATTCCCACATTAGAAAAAAAAGTAAAAGGTCTCGAGAAGAAAATAATCCTATTTGACCACTATACATTGCTAACATCAAGAAATGGAATAATCGGGAATCCCGAGTAACCGGCCAAGCTGCTAAAGTAGCTAAAGTCGTGATGAATCCCGTCAGTAAAACGGGTCCTATAGAAAGCCCGTCTATTCCCAATCTCCAGTGGAAATTAAAAAAGCGAATCCAGTTATAATCTTCGGCCAGTTGTATTAATGGGTCGTCTGGCTGGAAATGATAACAAAATACATAGGTTGTTAGTAGGAATTCTAAAATACATATACACAAAGTATACCATCTAATTACCTTATTGCCCCTATGAGGGAGAAAGAAAATTAATGAACCCGCAAATATAGGCAAAACTACAATTAAGGTTAACCAAGGAAAAAAATTCGTGGTAAAGACAAAATACACTTGGACTAAAAAACCCGTACTCGAATAAGCCGAAAATAAGATATATATATTTTATTTCGTTTCAGTTCGAGCGCGGGTTTTTGTCGGTAAACAAAAATCAAATGGATTCGAGTGGAGTTTTCTGGAACGTATTAATAAGCTAGACCCATACTGCGAGTTGTTTCATGCCATAAATAAACCCGAACACTCAAAAAATCGGTTGGACAGGCGGATTCGCATCTCTTACAACCAACGCAGTCCTCTGTTCTTGGGGCGGAAGCTATTTGTTTAGCTTTACAACCGTCCCAAGGTATCATTTCTAATACATCTGTGGGGCAGGCTCGGACACATTGAGTACATCCTATACATGTATCATAAATCTTTACGGAATGTGACATTGGATCTATACCTTTTTTTGAATCTCATTAATTTTCGATCTAGTATAACCCGGATGTAAATGAATTATATATTTAAAGACCAGACGAATCGATGATTCACCAGAATTTGTCGAATCAACTTTTTCTGGGTCGGTTTAGAAAAGAGGTACAAAATACTTTGATTTATGACTTTTTTGAAGATTCTACATATCTAGTAATCTAATTTGAATTGCTAACTATTCAAATTTATATAATAATTAATAATAATATTATAATACTAATACTACTTATTCAACAAATTCGATTGATTAATACGAGTTGATTTTCTGTTACGATAAATTGCCGAAACAATAGCCGGCCCAATAGCTGCTTCAGCGGCTGCAATCGCTATAACAAAAATGGAGAAAATGTTTCCTTTCAATTGACGACTATCAAAAAAGTCAGAAAATGTTACGAAATTTAGATTAACCGCATTCAATATAAGTTCCAGACACATAAGAGCTCGAACTAAATTTCGGCTTGTGATTAATCCATAGATACCGATCGAAAATAAATAGGCACTCAAAACAAGTACATGTTCGAGCATCATTGAGCAACTCCTTATCAATCTTGATTTATTTCATTTCAATATGAACAAGAATTTCATTCACTCGAATATAACAAAAAAAATACAGAGAAAAGAAGGATATTAGTAATAGATTGACTTTTCTATTTTATATTTTTTATATTATAGTATACATAAATTAAAATAGAATTGAATGAATACGATAAAACAGAATAACGTTTGCGATACTTTTCAAGATTTGGAATTTTATTGACGGGCCATGGCAATTGCACCTATCAAAGCAACTAAAAGAATTATAGAAATGAGTTCAAACGGTAGAAAAAAATCTGTTGATAAATGAATTCCAATTTGTTGACTATTATTTATCAAATCTTGTTCTATAATCTGGTTTAATTTTGTAGTCCAAATAATTCCGTACCAGGACGTATTTAGAATAGTACTAATTAATAAAATAAAAATACTGGTACAAACTAACAAAGTAATTCCGTCCCCAAGAGTCCAAAGACGAAAATTTTTGTCATATTCTAACCCGTTGACGAACATTACAGCAAATATGATTAAAACATTTATAGCCCCTACGTAAATAAGGAGTTGTGCAGAAGCTACAAACTGAGAGTTTGCTAGAATATAGAATAAAGATATACAAACAAGAACCAATCCCAACGAAAAAGCAGAAAAAATTGGATTGGTAAATAATATCACCCCGAGACCTCCTACTATAAGACCTGATCCCAAAAAGACTAAAAGAAAATCATGTATTGGTCCAGGTAAATCCATTCGATGAAAAAAAGATATAAAAATCGGACTCTTTCATGATCTTATTGAACTGACCAGGAGAAAATAAGTTAAGTTGATCTATTTACCTAGTTGAATGCAATTCTCATGCATGCGAATTGATGTCGGTGCGGTTAGTAGACTAATCACACCCTTTATCTGAAAGGCTAGTTCGAATATAGTTGAAACCATTACATTAAAAAAAATTCCAAGTAAATCTTCAATTTTCATGAACCAATCATATCAATAGTTGTTATTTTTAGTTATTTTTCTTTGTAAATAACTAAAAATAACAACCTTAGTAATAAAAAAAATAGAGTTCGTGAATCAAGGTATTTCTTTTTTATTGAATTGAGGCCAATTCAAGATAGTTCGAATTGTGTAATCGTCAATTATTGAAATTGGTAAACGGCCTAAAGCAATTTGATTATAATTTAATTCATGACGATCATACGTAGAAAGCTCATATTCTTCAGTCATTGATAAACAATTTGTTGGGCAATACTCAACGCAATTACCACAAAATATACAGATTCCGAAATCAATACTGTAATTAAGTAACCGTTTCTTTCGAATATCAGTTTCCAATTTCCAATCTACAACAGGTAGATCTATAGGACATACACGAACACATACCTCACAAGCAATGCATTTATCGAATTCAAAGTGGATTCGACCACGAAAACGTTCTGATGTGATCAATTTTTCATAAGGGTATTGAATAGTTACAGGTAAACGATTGGCGTGGGATAAGGTAATCAAAAAACCTTGACCAATGTACCTAGCCGCCCGTACTGTTTGTTGACCATAATTCAGGAACCCAGTTACCATAGGGAACATATCCTAAATATCGATAAAAAATTTTTTGTTTGTTTCTTTCTCTTGTTGGAGACAAGTTATCAATCTAGTTACTAGTGAATAGAAAATATTAAATTTTGCTTATATTATAGTGAAAGGAGTTGGGAAGAAGTTGTTAATAATAAATTACCTAAAGAAATAGGTAAAAGAAATTTCCATCCAAGATTTAATAATTGGTCCATTCTCAGTCTAGGTAATGTCCATCTTGTTGTGATAGAAATGAACAAGACCAAAAAAGTTTTCGCTAGTGTAATGAAAATACCAATTGTTGTTCCAAAGACTCCATCCCTTGCATTTATTTCAAAAAGGTCAGGAACGAATATGTATGGAATAGAGAAATTCCAGCCTCCCAAGTAAAGAACTGTTACAAATAATGAAGAAACTAGTAGATTTAGATAGGAAGCAACATAAAATAAACCAAATTTAATACCCGAATATTCTGTTTGATAACCTGCTACTAATTCTTCCTCTGCTTCTGGTAAATCAAAAGGCAATCTTTCACATTCAGCTAGAGAAGAAATTATAAAAACGATAAATCCTATAGGTTGACGCCACAAATTCCACCCCCAAAAACCGTATTTGGACTGTGTCTCAACTATATCAACTGTACTTAAACTGTTAGATAATTATAGTCGGCGATAAGATCACTGTTATCAGCGCTATTACAGAACCGTACATGAGATTTTCACCTCATACGGCTCCTCGAGGGTCCCACATAAATCTAAGGACTGTTTCGATATTATTTAATCTTGAGATTTTTGTAGGATAAATAGAGTCAAAAGAAATCGAAAGGTCCCAAATTAGACCAACGGAATTCTGTCTGCTATACTAAAGGGCTTCGGAATTTATCTCATCCTTTACTTTTTGTTATTCGGTTTTTTTATTGAGACTTAATTTTAAACCTTCATAAAGCACTCTTTTTAGAAACAGTAAAATAGTAATAGATATCTCGCCCTATCCTTTTTGATTACGAAAATCAATTAACATTAAGTGTAGCTCTCTTAATTCTTAATACGGTTATAGGACAGCAAGAATAATAAAAAATTTTGCAATTACATTCTTTCTATTTTTATTTCTTTTTTGCCAAAAAAAGTAAAGGATTACTTCGTTCCTGATAGTCATTCACTTTAGCGGTGGATAGTAGCATACTCTAGATCGGAATTCTGGGGAGTACTACTTGATCATTTCTACTAATTTAAAGCCCCAATTAGTATTTCGTTTTTGTGTAATTTTTTCCGATAACTTAGAAAATCTCTATTACTAATCCTTTGTGTACCTTGGTGTTCCTAACCATCCACTCAGTTTTGCTCAATCTCTTCGACAATTCGTGTCATGTATAGTAATAGATACAAATGATAGCACGAACTCCAAAGAATCGATCTGTTTAACCCGCTTCAAGCCATGATAACAAATCAACCTGTCTTGGGGTAAATAGTTTTTCTTTACTGCTTCTATTTGCTTATATTAACCTTGGCGTAATTCTTGTACATAGGAAATGAGACTCAATCTTTTTACTGCTAATTTCGAAGCTGTTTTCTTTCACTCATCTAACTATCTGGTTTAGTTCATTCTTAGAAAACTCTCGAAAGAAAAAAAAATGGTGGAAAATTTATGCCTCAACGAATCACACGTAGAGATATTGCTAACACACATAGAGTTAATGGTATTTCATAACTAATAGATTGGGCAGCAGCCCGTAGACCACCTAAAAAGGAATATTTATTATTTGATCCATATCCTGACATAAGAAGTCCAATGGGAGCAATACTTGAAATGGCGATCCATAGAAAAACACCATTACTGAGATCGACTAGAATAAGTCGATAGCTAAAAGGAATTACTGAATAACTTAGTAGAATTGATATGACTGCTATGGAGGGTCCAAGACTAAATAACCCCCTATCCCCTCTTGCTGGAAGAAGGTTCTCTTTGAAAAGTAGTTTTGTTCCATCTGCTAGAGCTTGAAGAATTCCCAAGGGGCCGGCATACTCAGGTCCAATACGTTGTTGTATCCCTGCGGATATTTCTCTTTCTAACCATACAATTACTAGTACACCTATTGTTATTCCCAAAATAAGAATCAAAATAGGTACAAGCATCCATATAGTCCCATAGACTTCTTTTAAGGATTCCAATATAGAAAAAGAATTAATAGCTTGTACTCCTGTTGTATCAATTATCATTTCAACGATCAATTTCTCCCATAATGATATCTATGCTACCTAGTATTGTCATAATATCAGCCAATTTCATTCTTTTAACTAACTGAGGAAGAATTTGTAAATTGATAAAACCCGGCGGGCGAATTTTCCATCTCCACGGAAAAGAACTCTGATCTCCTATCAAATAAATTCCTAATTCGCCCTTTGGGGCCTCTACTCTTACATAAAGTTCTTGTCTAGATAACTCAAAGGCTGGAGACGGCTTTTTACTAATGAATCGATATTCAAAATTATTCCATTCAGGATCTCTTACTATATTATTAAAGCGCCGGCTTTCCAAATTTTCATAGGGCCCCCCGGGAATTCCTTCTAGAGCTTGCTGAATAATTTTTACGGATTCCACCATTTCCCCAATTCGGATTAAATAACGAGCTAACGAATCGCCCTCCTTCTGCCATTGAATTTCCCAATCAAATTCTTCATAACATTCATAATTGTCAACTTTACGAAGATCCCATTGTATTCCGGAAGCCCGTAACATTGGTCCTGACAATCCCCAATTTATTGCCTCTTCTCCGCCAATAATGCCTACCCCCTCAACTCGTTCTAAAAAAATAGGATTTCGCGTAATAAGCTTTTGATATTCAGCAATTGCTGTTAAAAAATACTCACAAAAATCCAAACATTTATCTATCCAGCCATAAGGTAGATCGGCAGCTACTCCTCCGATGCGAAAATAATTATGCATCATTCTCATGCCAGTGGCAGCTTCGAATAGATCATATATCAATTCTCTTTCTCTGAAAATGTAGAAGAAGGGGGTTTGTGCGCCAATATCCGCCATAAAAGGTCCAAGCCATAATAAATGAGAAGCTATACGACTTAACTCCAACATAATAACTCGGATATAGCTAGCCCTTTTAGGTACTTGAATATTTCCTAATTGCTCTGGTGCATTTATAGTTATTGCTTCTGTGAACATAGTAGCTAAATAATCCCAACGTGTTACATAAGGCAAATATTGTATAATTGTTCGGTTTTCCGCAATTTTTTCCATTCCTCTGTGCAAATAACCTATTATTGGTTCACAGTCAATAACATCTTCGCCATCTAAAGTAACAATGAGTCGAAGAACGCCGTGCATTGATGGGTGGTGAGGCCCCATATTGACTATCATTAGATCTTTTCTTGTAACTGGTCCAGTCATAAGTTTTTTCCTTATTTCTTCTTCCATGAATTGCTGAAAACAAAAAGAAGTTCATCAAAATTTAAGATCGAATAAATCAAAGAAAATAATTGTTCAAATTAACGTTTTTTTATCTCTCGAATATTCAATTGGCTGATTAATTCTTTATAGCGTACTCTATTTTTTTTTAAAAAATAAGCCAAAAGTCGTTGACGTTTTCCCAAAATTTTCCGTAGACCTCTCTGAGATGAATAGTCTTTTTTGTGTAATTCCAAATGTGAGCTAAGTCTCCGTATCTTATTGGTGAAACAAAATACTTGAAATTCAACAGACCCTTTCTTTTCTTCTTGCGAAATAACCGAGATGAATTCATTTTTTGGCATAACTATATTTATCCATATAAATATTTCGTCAATTTTTTTATTAATTTACTATTTTTATTTTACGAATATGAATTTGACTGATCAGTAATAATAATGCGAGGTATTTTGATCTGGTATACACAATAATCAATCCGAATTTCCTTATTGATTCATTTTATGATCTAATTGATACGTCATTGAATTAGTATTCATGTATCAAAAAAGGATGTAAGACAAGGCATATGCGCAGCTATTTATTCACCCGATATATAGGGTAGGGGATATATAAGACAATTGTATCATCAATCAATTTTCAATCGTGGATACATATGTATCCTTAACATACTGAAACGACTACCATTATTAGTATCAAACCAATAGCGATTCATACAAGCTAAATCTTCTAATCGATAATTGGGCCAAAGAAAGAATTTTAATTTAATTAATTTCATTTTATCTCTATCAAGATCTTTGCTTTCATCCAAAAATTGACCGCAGGTTTTTACCTTGTTCCCATTGCAAAATACTGCATTTTTATCCACACAATTACTATTCCTTGAATTGAAACAACTTAGAATTCTCAATTCTCTACGCCGTCTAGACGATAAAAGATTTTCAGGAACAAGCAAATCATAATGATTTTTGTTTCTATTTTTCGTCATCATTTGGTGTCTTGCAATCGATTCCTCAAAATGATTCTTATCCATAATTTCTCTGTATCTTTTTTGATTATTTTTTTGTTTAATCTCATGAACCAAAGAAATCCTTATGGTTTGATACATAAGAAATTCTACATTATGTTTTACAGGTATACGAACGGGTTCGATAATAAATATTCCCTCTTTTAGGATTTTTGAAAGATTCAAATCCCGGATTAGCATTGGATCCAGAGTTAACTCCTCCTTCTTAATAAAGCCGAAACCAAACTTTGTTGTCATTCTGCTTTCCTTTTCCCATTCAAGTACGGACAGCGCATAATCGAATAATTCCATAGTCAAAGGACTCAGCAGCCATTTCAATTGCAAAGCAAAAGATCCTTTCATGAACGCATCTAAGTCTATTTCCCAAGTCCAAATGCTTTTGGATTTATTTTTCGTTCTACCCATTTTCATATCTGATTTCGTATAAAGTTCTTCCATATATTTTTGTTGGTTTGAGAGAACAGATTCAGGGTTCCCTCGGTTTTGGGCATCTGATGCGAGATCTCTTTGACCTATGGGTTTTTTTTCTTCTTGATTCTCTAATTCAAAATATTTTTTTTCTTTTTCATTTGATAGTAGAAGATCCCCTTTTTTATTTTTAGTGATATTTTTATTTTGACTAACATCTTCATTAAAATGAAAAAGAAGTGAATGAATTGGTATAAACCCCGGTTTCATTTTATATACATTTAAAAATAACTCTAATTGTGGGAATAACCAAGGTATCGGCTTCGATACAGGACGATTTAGTCTTTCTTCATTCATTCCCATCCAATCAAAAAAAGAAAAGAAACCCCTTTGATTGGATGGGTTGATTTCTTTATCTTTATTAATTTTGAGATAAAAAAGACCTTTCGTATCAAAATATTTTCTATCGGGATTTTTTATATACATAAAATAGTCTTTTCTTATAAAATTAGTAATAGGGATACTCGCCCCCATATCAACAAATTTCGGTTTATGTATGTTGTAATTATATGAGTCCTTCTTATCTTCATAATAAATCGATTGATATGCTAAAAGATCATATCTATACATTTTTTGAAAATGATCGTTTTTATTTAGCAATAACGAAACCTTTTCCTCTCTTTCAGACGAATCCCGTTTGATTAAATTTTGATTTTCAACCCTACAATGTTGATTGACTATATTTCGCCATTTTTGCGGTACTAATTTAGACCATTTTTGCTCAGAGAAATCGTATGGATAATGACTCTTTAACCAATTTTTCCATTGATTCATTCCAGAATTCTGAAGTTTCTTATGCTTTAATTCGGAAGAAATTATTCCTTGTCTTCGAAAATAATCTTTTATTTCATTCTTAAGAAATAAAGATGCTCCGTCATATTGAAGGACAGATCTTAACTTATACAAGTTAATAACCTGGGTTTGTGATAATTTGTAAAATACATAGGCCTGTGACACGAGGGATAATTTAAAAGAAACCCCCGACTTCGTCTGAATCTTATGACGAATACGAGAAGGTGAAAGTTTTTTTTGTATAGTTGAAAGACGCTCAATTATCTTTTTCTCTTTTGTATCAAAAATATATTTTTTTTTGAATTTACGAAAAAGTTTGATAATGATCATGGGCCTATAAAGACTATTAGTAAGACGATTAATGATATATGGAAAGCTCTCTAGAAGGATATCCGTGTATATCCTTTCCACGATCCATTTTAAAAAATAATGTGATTTACGGATTAATCGATCATTTCTTCTTTTTAATATCTGAAAAAGATTTTTGAGTGATGCTAATTTTTGAGCACCATAACTTGTTTTGTTAGGACTAATATTTATCTTTAGAGTTCGAAATCCATTTTTCTTGTCTTTTGTAATTCTTTCTATTTGATTTCTGATTGTGCTTGTTCTATCAGTCAGATCTTTCATTTTGATTTCTGTCAGTGAATAATTTGTCCAATCCATAGATCGGGTTTGAATGGATGATTCATGAATAATCTTATTATTGATTATAGAATCTTTTTTTATTTCACTCGAATCCTCTCTCAATTTTTTTGGTTCTTTTGGGACCTTTAGAAACAATAATTTTGTTCTTTCTTTGAAACTTTTTAGAACTCGAAAACTCCATTTTCTAATTGCTTTTTGGAGTTTTTTCAAAGGGGGTCCAAAATAATAACAAAACAAAATACCAAGTCCTACGAGAGGAGAACCAAAAGGACGGTCAGTTTCCAGTCCCCAAATCGTTAAAAAAGCAGCAGGACTTTCCTGCTTTACATTTTGATCCCTACGAGAAGGTCGTATCTTAGATCGGTGCCAAGGTTTCAGACGGAAAGGAAATCGTATCATTATTTGTATACCCTCTGTGGCCCAGTTTTGAGGAAAAATTCCGTTTCTTCCTGGTTCTAGTACTGGCATACCATTATAGGTGCATATAACATACACTTCTCTATTCATCTCCCTTATATCCTGCTCCCACTCGGACTCTTGGCGTAATAAGAAACGGACAATATTTTTAGCTAGTATCAACGAAGGTAATACAATAGATTGTCTAAGCCTCGACTGAATTAGTAAAATAAAAGCTCTTATTCCATGAGCATAAATAAGGATATCATAGAGGTCTGATATTCTTTCTCGTGTCCTTTCTATTCGTTCCATTTCCGTCTGCCCGTCCCGCCCCTTTTCCATTTCATTGACTTCTTTTTGAATTTCTTCGTAGCTTTTGTTTTCCTCCATGTACATTTTTTTTTGTTTTTTCAACCTCTTTATTGCTACGCTTCCTTTTATACCCTTTCTAAAAATGTCTTGTATTAGGTCGTAAATCTCAATTACTGATAATATGAATGGTTCGAAAAGAACATCCCAAGAAAATCCTACCCTGTCGAAAAAAAGTGGGGAATACGGATATAAGGGAAACATTTTCCCCGTAAGGGTTTTACGTCTTTGAACACGCATAGAACCTGTGATTATGTCTCGACGAAAATCCGCTTCATAGGGATAATCTATCATATCCACTTCTTCTATTTCATCAGGCTTCGTCATAGTTTTGATACTAGGGTCGGCATTCTCTGCTTCCTCCGGACCCTGCGTAAAAAGAACTATACGTTTCGCTTTCCTCGAGCGAATTTGATGATCTACTATCCACTCTTCCCCCTCTTCCGTTGTTGCAGTTTTTCCGAGTTGTTCTACCTCGCTGAATAATTTGTATGACCATTGGGGGACTTTTTTATTTATTCCAATCGATTTTTTTCGAGTTGTTTTTTCCATGGGAG